AAGAATTGATTGAAACTTTAGCCTGGGCTCATGAACGCACACCTTTAGCTAATTTGATTCGATGGAGAGATAAACCGGTCGCTCTTTCTATTGTACAAGCGAGATTAGTTGGATTAGCCCACTTTTCTGTCGGTTATATATTTACTTATGCAGCTTTCTTGATTGCCTCTACATCGGGCAAGTTTGGTTAATTCTTTATTTTAGGGGGTGTATCCGCGAGAATATCATTTCTTTCAATAGAGAAGGGATCTACCTTCTTATATTTCTACATCTAGGATCTGACTTGTATCATTGATACTAATAGGAATTGAACCATTATGGCAAGAAAAAGTTTGATTCAGAGGGAGAAGAAGAGACAAAAATTGGAAAAAAAATATCATTTGATTCGTCGATCCTCAAAAAAAGAAATAAGCAAAGTTCCGTCGTTGAGCGAGAAATGGGAAATTCATGGAAAGTTACAATCTCCACCACGTAATAGTGCACCTACACGCCTTCATCGACGTTGTTTTTCGACCGGAAGACCGAGAGCTAACTATCGAGACTTTGGGTTATCCGGACACGTACTTCGCGAAATGGTTCATGCATGTTTGTTGCCCGGGGCAACAAGATCAAGTTGGTAAGGATAAAAATGTCCTTTCATTTTTCTATTAATTTCTATGATCATCGATCATAGAGGGTCCTCTTTACCATTCTGTATAAATGGACTATTCTATTTGTACAGATATGGTAGAGGGGCGCATTCAATTCCTGTTTGTCTATTAATTCTCAGTTCGTCTCTTCATCGCGGGGTAGAGCAGCGTGGTAGCTCGCAAGGCTCATAACCTTGAGGTCACGGGTTCAAATCCCGTCTCCGCAACATTTTTTCGACAAAAAAACCGAATAATTAATTACCGTTTTTTTTTGGGGGGGGGGGGGAAAGAAAGGGAAGAGTAGAACCACTAGACTACTGTGGTCAACTATACTTATATACTTAAGTATACTTAAACTTAATTAATGCTTTATCTATTAAATATAAATAAAATAGATTGAATTTCATATATTTACCCATTATCCTGGGCGGATAGCGGGAATCGAACCCGCATCTTCTCCTTGGCAAAGAGAAATTTTACCATTCGACCATACCCGCATTATATATAATTATATATATATTTATATATATATATTTATATTATTTATATAATTTATATAATATTTAGATAATTCTTATTTCAAAACGTCTTATAATAAATACTTAATAACTAAATATGTATTTAGTATATTTTTTATTTCAATTTTATTATTTTCCATTTTTACATATTTTTACAATACAAATACACAAAAGTTTGTCCCCTCCCTCTATTTTTAATTTTTCTAATTTTTTCTTTTTCGTTATTTGCATTTTTGGGACTTATATTGAATTTTAATGTGTCTCACAACCTGAAGGAATTCGGAGGGAGGGGTCATTTCATTTTTGGATCTAGAACGAATAGGTTCAAGAGATGAGAGAATTAAGGATACCCACCAGAAAGACTAATCCAATCCACAATGATGTACCGGAAAATACAACATTTTTGTTACCCGACCAACCCTCAGGAGAAGCAAATACAACAGGTACACTAATCAGTAAGATTAATGAAGTAGCAATTAATGCAAAAACAGCCAACTGGAAAGCAATAGTCATGTTTCTAATCCTCCAATCTACCAACAAAAGAATTATACCATTTGATATCTTTATCATTATCAGCCAAAAATAAAAAAAAAATGCATCATGGAAAGATTTTACCATGAATCCATCATTGATTCTATATGACTTATTACCACCCCTTGTCGCTTTATTCGGGCACGGAACCGAGGGTCATTTTTTTTTTTACTTTACAAAACAGGGGGCATGCTTGCTGGATCATGCATCTGTATTATATATATACAGATAGATAGACCTATAGATTTACACCCGATATCTTTCTATAGATAGTAATAGTATCAACTCATATGTCCATGTTCGGGTTCTATTGGGTGGAATAAAAATCAAATATGGGATAAAAAGAAAATAGAAATTTTCTTTCGGAGAGATGGCCGAGTGGTTGATAGCCCCGGTCTTGAAAACCGGTATAGTTCGAAACAAAGAACTATCGAGGGTTCGAATCCCTCTCTCTCCTTTTCTCGGCGAATAGATTTGTTGCGTTTCTTTTTTTTATTGGTTTTGCCCGGCTGCGTAGCATAAAAGGAAATGGCTCGGCTAAATGGGATAGCCGAGCCAGAAAAGAAATAGATTAGAAGAGAGAAATGGGTTGAAAAGAAAGGAAGAAGGAATCCTTTTTAAATAGGACTTGATCCACCGTACATATTAGGTTTGGTGGAATCAAATTGATTCCTACTTCAAGCATTGGATCTCTATCTCAGTTAAGAGGAGTCATGGAAAGAACAGGTTCAAAATCACGATCAATTCCTTTTTCAAATCCGGCAGCAGCTGCACGAGCCCTTCCTGCATGCCATAAATGACCTACGAATAGGAAGAATCCTA